GCTATTGAATTAACTGAACAAGCAGATACAAAAGGAATTCAAGTACAAATTGCAGGGCGTATCGACGGAAAAGAAATTGCACGTGTCGAATGGATCAGAGAAGGTAGGGTTCCCCTACAAACCATTCGAGCTAAAATTGATTATTGTTCCTATACAGTTCGAACTATCTACGGGGCATTAGGAATCAAAATTTGGATATTTACAGACGAGGAATAACGGTCCTTCCGTTGTCTTTCTGTTCCACTCATCCGATCCGGCAATTGAATAAAAATCACAAACTCGTTCATCTTTTTTCCGTTGAATTAAAATAAAAAAAAAATTCTAATTTTTCTAATTCTATAAGGTTGAATAACAATTCGATTGACTCCATATAATTGCTATGCTTAGTGTGTGACTCGTTGGTTTTTTATTTAGGGTTAGGATTAAAAAGGAAGGGACCACCCCCTAGTATGAACTAATAACTAGATAACTAATAACCAGCTCATTGCTTCGTATTATCTAGATCCAAGGAACCGGTCACTATATGATTGATGTATCGATCATATTGTTGTAGCAACTGAAATCTTACATAAAAGACAAGTCAATCAGATTCTAAGTGAAGCAAAAACAAAGGGATATGGATAGGTGGAGGGGTGAGAGAAAGAAAGAAAAAGAATAGCAATGATATATGATTCCAATATGTATGGTCTATGAACTATCTCAAAAAAGGCAGTGTAATAAAGCATTAATACGTATTTGATTCGTCCATAATTAATAATGAATTAGATGAATCCAATTCAAAAGAAAAAATTATAAAGAGCATCAAGTCAATAAAGACTGAGTAGATTGATTTAGGAACAATTTTTATTAGGAGCTCCATTGCAGAGTTTGGGCCTAGCCATTAATCGAGAACGAGAAGCAATGGGAACGACGGAACCCGTGACTGCGTAAGATTCCTTGAAAACGAATCCTAATGATTCATTGGGTGGGATGGCGGAACGAGCCAAGAACCAATTCTATTCTGTTAGGTTATGGGATGCCCCTACGAATGAAAGGTGATGTTAAAAGGGCAAATATTCGCCCGCGAAAGCCTTATTGGATTGCTAAGTTTTGGGCGATTGAATAAAGGTAAAAATAAAGATTCATTAATTTAAGACAATTATTTTAAATTAAATAGAATAATTATTTTAAATTAAATAGAATTAAGAATTCTATTTTTTTTTGATTCTATTATATATTCTTAGATTTACAAAATTTAATAGAATTTATAATATATCTTTATATATTATAATTTTATAATTATAAAGAAAATAAAAATAATAGAATCGAAATCTATTTATAATTTTATATACGAGCAAGATATAACAATTCCTACGTGACAGATTCGATCTCAAAAAATTCCATGATGTATTATTTTATTCATTAAATACAAATAAATATCTGTAATATTTTTTAATTGTTTCATTCGCGAGGAGCTGGATGAGAAGAAACTCTCATGTCCGGTTCTGCAGTAGAGATGGCATTGAGAAACAACCATCAACTATAACCCCAAAAGAACCAGATTTCGTAAACAACATAGAGGAAGAATGAAGGGAATATCTTATCGAGGCAATCGAATTTGTTTCGGCGGATACGCCCTTCAGGCACTTGAGCCCGCTTGGATCACATCTAGACAAATAGAAGCGGGGCGACGAGCCATGACAAGATATGCGCGTCGTGGTGGAAAAATATGGGTACGTATATTTCCAGACAAACCTGTTACAGTAAGGCCTACCGAAACACGTATGGGTTCGGGGAAAGGATCTCCCGAATATTGGGTATCCGTCGTTAAACCGGGTCGAATACTTTATGAAATGGGTGGAGTATCAGAAATTGTAGCCAGAGAAGCTATTTCTATAGCTGCGTCCAAAATGCCTATACGAACTCAATTCGTTATTGTGGAATAGGGGTATGAAACGAAAGGGAAGGGGCCTTGTGATGAAAAAAACCGCAATTTCTTTATTTCTATTTCTGGACAAACAATATTTCTTCTTTTTTTCTTCGCGCTTTGAAAGAAAAAAAAGAATAATAATAATATGATTCAACCTCAGACCTATTTAAATGTAGCGGACAACAGCGGAGCTAGAGAATTAATGTGTATTCGAATCATAGGAGCTAGTAATCGCCGATATGCTCATATTGGCGACGTTATTGTTGCTGTAATCAAAGAAGCAGTGCCCAATATGCCTCTACAAAGATCAGAAGTAATCAGAGCTGTAATTGTACGTACATGTAAAGAACTCAAACGTAACAATGGTATGATAATACAATATGATGACAATGCAGCAGTTGTCATTGATCAAGAAGGAAATCCAAAAGGAACTCGAGTTTTTGGTGCGATCGCTCGGGAATTGAGACAGTTGAATTTTACTAAAATAGTCTCATTAGCTCCTGAGGTATTATAAATACTAATAGACGAGAACATAATCATAATATAGATAAGTAGGTCATCTAAAATAATAGGCTATCTGAAATAGTAGGGTATCTAAATAAGATTCATTTAATTAGTAGAATGCATTAGTAGATTGTTTCTCACGCATATACCTTAAATAATAAAAAAAAAGAATAAAAAAGCAGAGCATGTTGATTATATAAAAACTCGGGGGCACCAATAATTATAGTTCATCATGGGTAGGGACACTATTGCTGAAATAATAACTTCTATACGAAATGCTGACATGGATAAAAAAGGAACGGTTCGAATAGCATCTACAAATATCACCGAAAACATTGTTAAAATACTTCTGCGAGAAGGCTTTATCGAAAATGTGAGAAAACATCGAGTAAGCAATAAATTTTTCTTGGTTTCAACTCTGCGACATAGAAGGAATAGAAAAGGGCCATATAGAACTGTTTTAAAACGTATCAGCCGACCCGGCCTACGAATCTATTCCAACCATCAACGAATTCCTAGGATTTTAGGAGGAATGGGTGTTGTAATTCTTTCTACTTCTCGAGGTATAATGACAGACCGAGAGGCTCGACTAGAAGGAATCGGAGGAGAAATTTTGTGTTATATATGGTGATCTTTCTGGTATCCGAATTGCATCCGTAACTTCCTCTTTGTTTTGTGAAAAAAAAGAGAAAAGGCGGGTTGTCTAATATCACTCCTCCTCCATTAGTTGATAATTCAAGGGGGTTACCTGGAATGAAAGAACAAAAATGGATTCATGAAGGTTTAATTACTGAATCACTTCCCAATGGTATGTTTCGGGTTCGTTTAGATAATGAAGATCTGATTCTAGGTTATGTTTCAGGAAGGATCCGACGTAGTTTTATACGGATACTGCCAGGCGATAGAGTAAAAATTGAAGTAAGTCGTTATGATTCAACCAGGGGACGCATAATTTATAGACTCCGCAACAAAGATTCGACCGACTAAGCGGCTTTTTCAACATCCCTCTCGTGCGGATGCAATTGGAGGTTCAAAATTTCAAGAGACTTATTTTCTTCCAAGGAGTAGATTCGAAATTAAGGTAAGGAATTACAAATATGAAAATAAGGGCCTCCGTTCGTAAAATTTGTGAAAAATGTCGACTGATCCGCAGGCGGGGACGAATTATAGTAATTTGTTCCAACCCAAGGCATAAACAGAGACAGGGATAATCTTTCTTAAAAGGGACTCTCAAAAGGACCCAATACACAAATAAAGGATCTGTTTTGACATGAAATGGATATTTCCGTATATCTCTGACTCATATTTATGAGATGATAAAATATGACAAAAACCATACCAAGAATTGGCTCGCGTAGGAATGGACGTATTGGCTCACGTAAGAATGGACGTCGAATACCAAAAGGAGTTATTCATGTTCAAGCAAGTTTTAACAATACCATTGTAACGGTTACAGATATACGGGGTCGAGTAGTTTCTTGGTCCTCAGCCGGTACTTGTGGCTTCAGGGGCACAAGAAGAGGGACGCCATTTGCTGCTCAAACCGCAGCCGCAAATGCTATTCGTACAGTAGTAGATCAGGGTATGCAACGAGCAGAAGTCATGATAAAAGGTCCTGGTCTTGGAAGAGATGCAGCATTACGAGCCATTCGTAGAAGTGGTATACTATTAAGTTTTGTCAGAGACGTAACCCCTATGCCACATAATGGATGCAGGCCTCCTAAAAAAAGACGTGTATAGAAATAAAATAAGAATTGAACGGATTTCAAGAGAAATAAATGATTCAATAATCTGATCAAATAATAAATATTATTATGCTTCGAGAGAAAGTAGCAGCATCTACTCGGACACTACAGTGGAAGTGTGTTGAATCAAGAGCAGACAGTAAGCGTCTTTATTATGGACGTTTTCTTTTGTCTCCGCTTATGAAAGGTCAAGCCGATACAATAGGCATCGCGATGCGAAGGGCTTTGCTTGGAGAAATAGAAGGAACATGTATCACACGCGCAAAATCTGAAAAGATACCACATGAATATTCTACCATAGTAGGTATTGAAGAATCAGTACATGAAATTTTAATTAATTTGAAAGAAATTGTATTGAGAAGTAATCTATATGGAACTCGCGACGCATATATTTGTGTCAAGGGTCCTGGATATGTAACTGCTCAAGACATCATCTCACCGCCTTCTGTGGAAATAGTTGATACTACACAGCATATAGCTAGCCTGGTGGAACCAATTGATTTGTATATTGGATTACAAATCGAGAGGAATCGCGGATATCGTATGAAAACACCAAAAAACGCTCAAGAAGGAAGTTATCCTATCGATGCTGTATTCATGCCTGTTCGAAATGCAAATCATAGTATTCATTCTTATGGGAATGGGAATGAAAAACAAGAGATACTTTTTCTTGAAATATGGACGAATGGAAGTTTAACTCCTAAAGAAGCACTTTACGAGGCCTCCCGTAATTTGATTGATTTATTTATTCCTTTTCTACATGCAGAAGAACAAGACACAAATTTAGAGGACAATCAAAAAAGGGTTACTTTACCCTTTTTTACTTTTCATGATGGGTTGGA